CCCAATCAGCCCCTCTCACAGTGGAAGAACAGATAATGACCATTTATACCGGAACAAATGGTTATCTGGATGGATTAGAAATTGGACAAGTAAGAAAATTTCTCGTTCAGTTACGCACTTACTTAAAAACGAACAAACCTCAGTTCCAAGAAATCATATCCTCTACCAAGACATTAACCGCTGAAGCAGAAAGCTTGTTGAAAGAAGGTATTCAAGAACAACTGGAACGTTTTGTACTTCAGGAGAAAGTATAAAAAAGGAAATGGATCCTTCTTTTTTTTTTTTTTTCTTTAATTAAATTTTTCAGAAATTCTATAATCGATAAATAGAAGTATATCTAAGTTAAGTATATATATAATATAAAGAAATAGATAACTAATATCTATTTAATAATCTATTTAATATTAAATATTAAAGCATTCAGAATTTATTTCTTATTCTATATTCTTTCTTATCTTTTTTCTAAAAAGAATAAAAAAATATAATATATATATAAAAGGAAATAATAGATAAATATCAATATATATCTATATTGATATTGCGTCCAATAGGATTTGAACCTATACCAAAGGTTTAGAAGACCTATGTCCTATCCATTAGACAATGGACGCTTTTCGCTTTTTTTGACTTTATAGTTGTAAAAAAAAAAAGAAGAAGGTGCGAAATCTTTTTAGCAATTGTGTATTGAATTCATTTCAATACACAATTGCTTTTAGACAATTCTAATACATAAAATTGTCTCTAATAAAAGGGGAAGGGGGCAATTTAGAATTTAGAGCGGGTAGCGGGAATCGAACCCGCATCGTTAGCTTGGAAGGCTAAGGGTTTTAGTCGACGTCGATTGATCATTTTTATATTTTTAACGTCTCTAATTCAAAACCGAACATGAAACTTTGGTTTCATTCGGCTCCTTTATGATATATGGAAAAAATACCAAATAAAATACGACGGGAACGAAATCAAAATCAAAATTCGACCCATAACATCTATGTTAGCTTTTTTTCCGTCTGGGTGCTTTCACAGAAAATTTTGCTTTATAGATGATCCTTCTAGAAGATAGAAAGGGAGAACCCGAACAATCTTTCTAGTTACTTCGTTCTTTATTTCTATTTAATAGAATCCTTAGGAAAAGTATTTTGTTTCCACCGAGCTAAAACCATATAATATGTCGATGTCTTTAGTAAACCAAAGTTCTCGTTTAATAGCTATTTTGCTTCAATTTTTTCTATACCAAACAATGAATAGAACTGAAGATTTAGTTACGATTAGAAAGACACTTTTCTAGCTTTATCCATGGATCCTCTTGTTATACTTATTGAATTGTAAATAGTCATCCAATTCAAAAATTATGTTTCGTAATTTCATAATCCAAATTTACAATTGATTAGAGTCTTTGGATACAAATTACGAGAATTTATAATCTTCCTTGAATTTTTCATTGAAAGGTAAAGGACTAAATCCTTTTAAGAAATAAAGTTTTTGATCGGAAGATGAATCAAACCGAAAGACCCTTTAACTATTAAAGGGATTAAAGGAACGAGTCACACTTTTACCACTAAACTATACCCGCTACAATGCAATTATTGCATATAAATTGAACTTTTGTCGAACAAAGTAATCGGGGGTGTAATAAAAAAAATATGAAAAAAAAAATTATAAAATTATAGCGTCGACGCGTAGGCTTAATAAAATTAGTAAAGCGGATTCCTTTTTTTTTTTTGTTTCAGATCTTTTTTTTCTAAAATTCCATTGGATGAGTCTTTTAACTTTAACAAAAAAAGGCCCGGCTGGGGACTGACCAGGCCAGGCTATTAAAATAAAAAGGATCTTTTACTTGTGTTTGGACGAGACAAAATAAAAAGAGGATTCTCTTTTTTTATTATTGTGGTTTTATTTATTTATCTTTCGAGTTTGAGCCTTTTCTTTATCTAATCTTTATCTAAATTTTTTGTGTAAATAGAATTACAGAGAAAGTTCTATAAAAAAAGTTATATATATATATTATATATAAATAGATGATAAATATAGAAAAAAAATTCTATATATATAATAAAATTATAGAAAATGAAAAAAATATATATAATATTAAAGAATAATCTATACAAAACAAAAAAAGAAAGCTTTTTAAGAATAAAGTGGAGAAGGTTTTTTTAAAGCTTTTTTATAATGGAACCTAATAAGTATCCCTTTTCAATTAGGAGAGATGGCTGAGTGGACTAAAGCGTTGGATTGCTAATCCATTGTACGAGTTAATCGTACCGAGGGTTCGAATCCCTCTCTTTCCCTTTCTCCTTTTGATGATGTGTAATAGATAAAATATTAATAAAATTCGCACATTTCCACTAATTAAATAAAGCAATAAAAAACCTTTCTTTTTTATTCTTCACGTCCCGGATTACGTCCTGGATCATTAGATAGGAATCCAAATATGAAGAGAGAAACAAAGAATATAACTACAGTGTATACAAAAAGTTTGAGAGTAAGCATTACACAATCTCCAAGATCTTACTTTTTTTTTCAAAAAAAAGAGAATAGATTCTCTATTTTTATACCAAATATCTAATTTTGATACCAAAAAATCAAGTTATTTATTTTTGTGAGCTCGAATCTAATTAGGTTCTTTCATTTAGGGAAAAGAGGATAAAATTTAGGAAATAGAATGATCCAGATTTAGTATGGCTACCAAAAAAATTCAATATTTGAATTGAGAGTTCGTTCATACGTCAAGATTTTTTTGATCTTTTGAATTGTTGTAAGAAAAAACCCGTGAATTTTTCTAAGACAGTATTAAGAATTTCATCGAAAACTTACAGCTGCTTGCCAAACAAAGGCTAAGAGAAGAAAGAAAAGAGGTATTACGGGCATAACATCTACGATTGGATTCAAAAAGGCGTAGGCCTCCGGCAATTTGGCGACTAAAAAAGTGCTTGAAAAAAGGGCAGAATTAAAACAAATACAGATCAAATTAAATATATTAAGCATAACAAAAATTGGTGTTCTTGTGGATAATTTAATTTTGATTGAGTTATTAATATATTTTTTATATAAAGAAAAAATAAAGAAAAATAGTCTAAAAAGACTTTGTTGAACTTACTCAATCAAAAATCCTTTCATTCTCTTATGAGAATTAAAGAAATAATATTTTCATACAATATCTTAATTGAATTCTATGTAATGATCAATAAAGTAAGTTTGATTTGCTATCTACACGTGTCAAAACTCTAGCACCAGTGTAATCTATATTTAATTTGGGCTGAAATTGAATTGACGAACAACCAATAGCAATATTACTCTTTAAAGTAGTCTTGAATAAAAATCTAAATGGGGCGTAGCCAAGCGGTAAGGCAACGGGTTTTGGTCCCGCTATTCGGAGGTTCGAATCCTTCCGTCCCAGAGTACAGTCATTACGGAATAAATCTTCTATTGCCTTTGTACACCATCTTTCTATTTCTGCTTAAAAATACAATATATTTTAAGAATAAAATATTGAAACGAAAAAAAAATCAACTTATTTTTCATCATTTCAACCGAATTCAAAAAAATCTATTTGCTTTTTTTTTTGTGTGATGCGGGTAAGTAAGGTAGAACCTTAGATTCTAAGAGTTTGAATAAAAAAATATATATTTATATATATAAATATATATTTATATTCAAATTTCGATTACACATATATATACAATCTGATATGGGATTCATTTGAATTCTGACTGAACCTTTTATGCGTAAATTCACTATTCCATTCATAGAGAAAGAAAAAGTATAGATTACGATATACTGACTGAACTATGACTATTCATGATTCCATAATTGAATCAATTACACAAACTAGAGGAATGCTATGGTAAAACTTCGTTTAAAACGATGTGGTAGAAAGCAACGTGCGACTTGAATTGAAGGACATGATCTGCTGTGGATTTTTTGATCCGCCACTTTTTATATAGGAATATAGGTGCTCTTGGCTCGACATTTTGTGTTCTATTTTTTTGGAATAAAAAAAATAGTACAGGATGGAGCTCGAGGAGAATAGAAAGTTTTTATTCCTTTCGCAGGAGTAAGGATCTAAGGTTAGTGCGAATCAATAAGTTGGAACAACTTCGTAAGTCTTTTTTATTTTTATATTTAAAAAAAGACCTTTCAAGCAATTTTACAATGGAAAAAAAATTTTTTTTTTTTTTTTTGTAAAATTCTTTGAATCAAAAGTCTATCATGCGTGAATAAAGCGTTTGTATGATTCTTTGATAGAAAGAAAAAAAAGAAATCATAAACAAAATAAGGGGCTTGTTGCTGCCCTTTTTAATAAAACGATTCAAGATCACCGAAGTCATGTCTAAACCCAAAGATTCAAAGTAAGGATAAAGAATCCTGAAACAAGTAAATCCAGTTTTAAATTGTTTGAACAACTAGATCAGAATGAAGAATCAAAATTGATTCTAAAAAATGAGACAAACAAAAAAAGGGTTAGAGACTACTCAATAAAAAGAGTACTTAAGGATTCTCTGTTGAGATATTTGAGAGTTATTTAACTTGAGTTACGAGAATAAGAATGTTACGAATTCTTTTTATGGAAAAAACTATTTAGGGTTTCAATACTGGCTAATTTATTTAATATTTTTATTAATCTATCTAATATTTGTATTTTATACAGAGAGTTAACTTCATACTCGTTTAATTTTTTCTCGAGCCGTGCGAGGCCAAAGCCTCTTATACGTTTCTAGGGGGGGGTATTATTCACATACATCTATCCCAATGAGCCGTTTATCGAATCGTTGCAATTGATGTTCGATCCCGAAGAGAAGGAAGAGATCTTCGGAAAGTGGGTTTTTATGATCCAATAACAAATCAAACTTATTTAAATCTTCCTGCTATTCTCGATTTCCTTAAAAAAGGCGCTCAACCAACAAGAACAGTTCATGATATTTCAAAGAAGGCAGGGATTTTTACGGAATTAAGTCTTAATAAAACGAAATTGAATTAATGAAACATAAAAAAGAGGATGTGAAAGACTCGTATATAGCTTGGTATCAAATTTTATCTACTCTTTTCTTTCCTCCTCTTTCACTTAAAACATCATTTTTTTTTATTTCTATTTATTATTAGTATTCGTACCTTAGTAGTAATACTAAAAAATATCCTGTTAACAACTACTATTTTTTATAATCAGAAATAAATTTATGAAAATAATTTTGGATCTATATAAATTAGAATTTTTGTATAAATACAAAATTTTATTGTAATTGTATAAAAAATAATACTGTATATAAAATAATATATTTATTAGTTTTAGTTTTATTCATTGTATGAACTAACAAACCAAGGGGTTAAGCTTTTTTTATTTTTTTCTTTTCGCTATATTAAAAATTCACAATCATATTGACAACAGTGTATCGACCAAATATAATTCTCTCATAGAGAAATAGATCTATTTATCCCAGACGCACACATGACTGGATTTTTATTTTTTTTTCTTTATTCTGGTTGTATCTACATATTTGCAGTACTTTCTTTTTTTTTTTTTGGGTTGCTAACTCAACGGTAGAGTACTCGGCTTTTAAGTGCGACTAGCATCTTTTACACATTTGTATGAAGAAAAGGATTCGTACAGATCTACGGTAGAGTTTGTAAGACCACGACTGATCCTGAAAGGAATGAATGGAAAAAATAGCATGTCGTATCAAGGGAGAATTCAGATAACATTTTTTTTGCTTTCCTGATCGGTACAACTTTATTTTCGGTGTCGAACAAAAAAAAAAAAGGAATTCCAATTTGGGTCGAGTGAATAAATATAAATGGATGGATAAAAAACCAGGTTTCCTGATTACAGGAAAAAAAAAGAAACGAGCTTCCATTCGTAATTTGAAAAATTACCCGATCTAATTAAATGTTAAAAATAGATTAGTGCCTAATACGGGTATGGGAAGGATTTTTTTTCTTGCGTGTTATTATCAATTTTTTCATGAGTCCTAATTATTTTTTTTCCCTAGTCCATTTGGGTTAGGTTGGAGATGGATGTGTAAAAGAAGCAGTATATTGATAAAAAAAGATATATATTTCCAAAATCAAAAGAGCGATTAGGTTAAAAAAATAAAGGATTTCTAATCATTATGTTTTGTTATTCTATAATATAAATATAACTAACAGAAACCTATTAAAGATAGAGAATCCGGTTAGCAGTCTACCTGTTTATGAGGTATCTATTGCTTTCGTAGTCGAATACCTCATTTTGACCGTATCGCACTATGTGTCATTTCAGAACTCAATAAAATAAAGACTTTACTTTACAGTTCAAATCGAATTTCAATCCAAATGGAGAAATTTCAGGGATATTTAGAGTTCGATGGGGCTCGGCAACAGAGTTTTCTATATCCACTTTTTTTTCGGGATTATCTTTATGTACTTGCTTATGATCATGGTTTAAATAGATTAAATAGAAATCGCTCTATTTTCGTGGAAAATGCGGATTATGACAAAAAATATAGTTCACTAATTGTGAAACGCTTAATTTTGCGGATGTCAGAACAGAATCGTTTGATTATTCCTACAAAGGATTTGAACCAAAATCCCTTTTTGGGGCATACCAATCTTTTCTATTATCAAATGATATCTGTTTTATTTGCAGTGATTGTAGAAATTCCTTTTTCCCTAAGATTAGGATCTTTTTTCGAAGGAAAACAATTAAAAAAATCTTATAATTTACAATCAATTCATTTAATATTTCCCTTTTTAGAAGACAAATTCTCACATTTTAATTATGTGTTAGATGTACTAATACCTTACCCCATTCATCTAGAAATCTTGGTTCAAACCCTACGTTACCGGGTAAAAGATGCCTCTTCTTTGCATTTTTTTCGGTTCTGTCTATACGAGTCTTGCAATTGTAAGAATTTTGATATAAAAAAAAAATCAATTTTGAATCCAAGATTTTTCTTATTCTTATATAATTCTCATGTATGTGAATACGAATCCATCTTTTTTTTTCTACGCAAGCGGTCTTCTTATTTACGATCGACATCTTATGAAGTCCTTTTTGAGCGAATTTTATTCTATGGAAAAATACAACATTTTTTAAAAGTCTTTGTTAATAATTTTCCCGCGATCCTAGGGTTGCTCAAGGATCCTTTCATACATTATGTTAGATATCATGGAAAAAGCATTCTGGCAACAAAAGATACACCACTTCTGATGAATAAATGGAAATATTTTTTTGTTAATTTATGGCAATGTTATTTTTCCATATGGTTTCAGCCGCAAAAGGTCAATATAAATCAATTATCTAAAGATAATTTAGAGTTTCTGGGTTATCTGTCAAGTTTGCGATTAAACCCTTTAGTGGTACGTAGTCAAATGCTAGAAAACTCATTTCTAATAGATAATGTTAGAATAAAATTGGATAGCAAAATTCCAATTTCTTCTATTATTGGATCGTTGGCTAAAGATAAATTTTGTAATGTATTAGGGCATCCCATTAGTAAAGCGACCTGGACGGATTCATCAGATTCTGAT